GTAAGCTATATGTTATTCAAGGCATCAATAGAAAACCCCCAATTTTTTGGGGTCCTGCTTATTTTCATTGGCTTCGGATTAGTAGAATAATTCGGAATAGCGGCCAAGATCTTGGGAAAATCCAAGTTAATGATCAATAGGTTTGGATAAATAATTTAGGAAAGATATTCTCATACTGACACAATATAAGGACAAGTATATGCGAAATCTATCCCTTTTTAGTTAAAAGTTTTCTTCGAATCCAACCTTTCCCTTTAAGGAATTTAATTGGTTAGCATAATATAATATCTAATAAATAGAAAATCGAATAGTGGATAATCTGTTATGAGAGAAAGAAAACATTCTTTGAAGAATCAAGATTCGTAATCAATCCTTGCCTTGTTTGTTGGATTAGGTCTAACTTTCTTGACTAAACTGCAAGCGTGGAACTTTACGAGATGAAATAGGGAAAGACAGAAGATAGAACTTAAAAGGATAATTGAAGTGACTCGTCTTCGAATCAACTTTGGTTGGGGTTCGAAAAAGGAATAAAAATAAAGTAAATTCAAGGAAGAGCTTTCCTTTTTTTAAGGGGCCCCTTGCTCGGGGGGTCGTGGAATGCTTTTCTTCTCCTCTTATTCCATATGGAATACAATCAGTTAAAATAAGAAGGAATAGGGGAATATTCGACTGTTTCAATTCTTTATTTATCTTATATTCCAAAATTCTCCCGAAAATCCAATTTAATTTTTCAATGGGGTTAGATGATCTAGTTCTTAATATTATTACTTTAAAGAACTGACAGATTCCACAACAAATCTCTTGATTCGGAATTAGAGACTCATGTCCCATCTGATGAATCGATTTTCTTTTACACTTCTGTATCTCACTCTATCTTGTTTTTTAGTATTATCTAAAATAACCGATGAATTATGAATTTTCCATAACTTAGGTAAGTGCTTTACCAACATATGTAGTGTAGTAAAAAAATAAATGGAATTTAACCCTTTCATGCTTACTATAACTAGTTATTTCGGTTTTCTACTGGCTGCTTTAACTATAACCCCAGCTCTATTTATTGGCTTGAACAAGATACGTCTTATTTGAAATGAATTGAATGAATAAGTCAGAAAATAAAAATCTTTCTTTTGGATTCCTGGTATTCTACGACTCTTTTCCACACTAATTATCAATTCTTTTCTTGGTCATTGAGATTCGTGGATAATTTAGACTACTATTTAGGGATAGATCGTACCTCTTTTTTTTTATCCCCTCGAACAAATCGAAATGATTGAAGTTTTTCTATTTGGAATCGTCTTAGGCCTAATTCCTATTACTTTAGCGGGATTATTCGTGACTGCGTATTTGCAATACAGACGTGGGGATCAGTTGGATCTTTGATTGAGTAATATTTCTTTTTTGATTGACCTCCTCCAGACCAGAGAGGAGGTCAAATTGGAGTTGCAATTCAACTTTGTTTTGTTAAGTTATTTTACTCTGCTTCGACATAAGATAGATGGAATCACGCTCTGTAGGATTTGAACCTACGACATCGGGTTTTGGAGACCCGCGTTCTACCGAACTGAACTAAGAGCGCTTTCATTCAAAAAGAAAACCCTTTTCTACTCCTAACGTGTCTCACGTACGTATAGTATCCACAAATTCAAGTTATACCCACTTTAATTGATCTCCTCGCTACTGCCCATAAAGAAGAAAGAAGTAATAGGTAGGGATGACAGGATTTGAACCTGTGACATTTTGTACCCAAAACAAACGCGCTACCAAGCTGCGCTACATCCCTTTTCCAAATTGTTGTATAATGGCATTGTACACAATTCCTGTCTTGTTTTCCACATCGTAATTTTCTTCTCTTTCTCTATCTATATAGAACCTTCTTGTCATTTCTTCTTTTTGGTCTCATATAATCAAGGAATGGTATACATCTAAAATCCTATCTAATTTCACCTATAAAAGAAAGATTACTATTCCTTGGTAATGTATAGGAAGAAGGGGTCATCTTTTTCTTTTTTAGGGGTAGGAAAATCTCGTCTATACCGTTCATTCGTTCATTCTATATATAGAATATTGATTTTGTTTTTTTAGTTAGGAATTTCGCCTAAACAAAAGAAATACAAATGATCTTGGGCAAGAGTATCTGATCATATATGTATTCCAATAAGGAAGGAGGATTTTCAATGCGGGATATAAAAACATATCTCTCTGTAGCGCCCGTGCTAAGTACTCTATGGTTTGGGGCTTTAGCAGGTTTATTGATAGAAATTAATCGTTTATTCCCAGATGCTTTGTCATTCCCTTTTTTTTAATTCTAGTTATTGCTATGCGAGGAATTCTTCGTGACATGACGCAAATTTTCCCTTTTTCAATCCTTTTTTTTTTAGTATAGGAAGGAAAAAGAAAGAAAAGATGGATTGGGTTGAACCTCAGAGTCATGAAAAATTCGGCAAATCCCATTTTGGAAAACAGAAATTCAATCAAAAGCGGTATCCAAGCTAAGTCAGGCCTCAGAAATCAGAGCATAGAAAGAGGCTGGGCTGGCTACTTAAATGAAAGGATTTCGAAGCAAAATCCTTGCTAATTCGACAAGGATTGTATTCTTTAATTATTTCTCTATTTTTTATTACTTAATTTAAGAATTTTAAAAATTTTTTATTCGAATGGATTTTATTCTTCTTCTTGGGATTCAAAATAGAAGAATAACAGAATAAGTAGAAGAATTAAGTTAAGTCAATCCAAAAAAGAAAGGAGGTTCATGGCCAAGGGGAAAGGTGTTAGAATCAGAGTTATTTTGGAATGTATCAGTTGTGTTCGAAAAGGTGCCAATGAGGAATCGACGGGGATTTCTAGATATAGTACTCAAAAGAATCGCCACAATACACCCGGACAATTAGAATTAAAAAAATTTTGTCGTTATTGTCGCAAGCATACGACTCATGACGAAATAAAAAAATAGGAGCATCGTGTGTTCGATCTTTCTAAAGAACAGATTTAATATATAGAACATAGATAGAATACAAAATACAAATCAATTCATTTGATTTCAGGTAGATATTATTTCATATGTATAGAGGGTATTCATATACTATATATGAATCAAATAATAATATGAATCAAATAATATATGGACCAAAGAAAGACTACTTCTTCTGGATCCAAAATTAATAAAATAAAGAAATCCATTTTTTTTTTTTCAAATTTTAAAATAAAGAATAAATCATGTATACATCTAAACAACCTTTTCATAAATCTAAGCAAACTTTTCATAAATCTAAGCAAACTTTTCATAAATCCAAGCAAACTTTTCGTAAATCCAAGCAAACTTTTCGTAAATCCAAACAACCTTTTCGTAGGCGTCCTCGGATTGGCCCGGGGGATCGAATTGATTATAGAAACATGAGTTTAATTAATCGATTTATTAGTGAACAAGGAAAAATATTATCGAGACGAATAAATAGATTAACCTTGAAACAACAACGATTAATTACTCTTGCTATAAAACAGGCTCGTATTTTATCTTTCTTACCATTTCGTAACTATGAGAATGAGAAGCAATTTCAAGCCCAGTCAATTTCAATAATTACTGGTCCTAGACCCAGAAAGAATAGACATATTCCTCAATTAACGCAAAAGTTCAATTCCAATCGAAACTTAAGAAACTCCAACCAGAATTTAAGAAACAACAATCGGAACTTAAGTTCCGATTGTTGATGTTTTATTCGAAAGGGCCAGACCTATATAAAGAAAGTAATCCAGTTTTGATTCTTGTGTTTGTTATAAGAAAGAAAAATGGGGAAGAATAAATAGTTTTTTTATTTATTGCAACATGCTCGTTGATTCCTACCACTTAATCTTAATTTATTGTATCTTCCCGGAGTTCCCTCTCCGGGAATTCGGTTTTAATTATTCCTGTATATTACTTTTTTATCCATTTAATTGAGGATCTTTATTTTATTGGAAATCGTGTAAAGATTATTTGGATTTGATACAGCTACTTGTGCAAGCATTTTACGATTAAGAATCAATTCCTTCTTGTACAGATTGTGTATTAATTTACTATAACTATCGAATACTTTATATATCCGCGTTGCTGCGTTTATCCGAGTGATCCACAAACGACGAAAATCCCTCTTTTGCCTGCCTCTATCTCGATGAGAGGAAACAAAAGCTCTTCTTACTTGTTGAGTAATCATTCGATTAAGTCTTAAATGAGCCCCTCTAAAGTTTGAGGCAAATGAACGCATTTTTGTTCGTCGTCTCCGAGCTATATATCCTCGCGGAACTCTGGTCATTGAATCAAATTAACCTTAATGAATAACTAATGATTTCTCTTCTTTTAGCCATCCTTTTTCCCATTAATAACAAAACGAATTATTCCGATATATAAAATATTAATTCCAATGGCTTTTGCTACTGTAACCTTCCCAACCACGATTTTTTATTCTATTCTCTTCAGTTATTTCGCATAGAAATAACAAATTCTAACGATACTCAAAAAAATAGTGGGTTCCATCGTTTCTATGGTTCCCTTTTAAACGGTGAGGCCCTCTCTATACACCGGAGCCCTTTCTTTCATTTCATCAAAAGGTATTGTGAACTTGTATAGTTCACATTCTTTGGCTCTACCTATCCATTATAGAGTAAATAGCTCTTTTCACAATAAGAGTTATCCATACAGTGACGGCATTTAATTATGAAAGTTGGCTAAGTAGCTGACCCTGTTAGTCCGTTCTTTTAAGATAAAGGAGCATAAGCCTTTTTCTTTTTATTACTATTTCCTCCGCTTAATGGATAACCATTTTCTACCAATGGGGGAATTGCTTCTTAATTTCCAATTTAGATGATTGGATTTGCACCAAAGGAAACCAGAAATTCCATATACCATAGAAATCTAGGATAGAGAAGCTCTATCCTATTCATTGGTACCGATCATGGATACTTCAAAAATTGTCTTATTTGTTTGAACTCATGATCTGAACGAGTCGCACATACACCCTAGCACATGTTCCTCGACGCTGAGGACATCCCTTAAGCGCGGGCGATTTTCTAGCATTTCGTATTGGCTGTCTTGCGTTTCTAATAAGTTGTTTAACCGTTGGCATGTCGTATGTATATAGAAAAAAAAAAGGATTGGTTTAGATCGATCTTAACCTGATGATTGATCATCATGAAGTATTTCTATTTTCTATTAAATCGCAGAAAACCTGAATTTAGGTTTGAAATAAATTTACAAGAAATCCGGCCACTACCAATCCTTAAACATTTCTGGAAACCACACTGGATCAGTATCGCAGTGCTCGTCAATCATTTCATCCCCTACAATATCGACAAGTCCATAAGCTTTGGCTTCGTCTGCTGACATAAAAACATCCCTTTCCATGTCTTCGGATACAACCCAAAAAGGCTTGCCTGTTCTTAGGGCATAAACCCTTGTGATCATTTCGCGAACTTTGTGTAACTCTTCCACTTCTAGTAAAAATTCTGGTGTCCTTGCCCGATAATAAGCACTAGCAGGTTGGTGAAGCATAATCCTCGCGTGAGGGAATGCTATACGCTTGGTGGGTTCGCCTCCAAGCAGAATGAAGGATGCCATGGACGCAGCCATTCCGAGGCATATTGTATATATATCTGGTGTCACCGTTTGCATCGTATCAAAAATCGCCATTCCTGAGATTAGCCACCCGCCTGGGGAGTTTATAAACAAAAAAATATCGCTAATTCCATCTTCTATACTGAGATATACCATGAGACCTGTAATATGATTCGTGACCTCGCAACGAATCTCTTGACCTAAAAAAAGTGTCCTTTCTCGATACATAACATTGTATAAGTCAACCCAAGTCGCTTCTTCATCTCCGGGAATCCGGTAAGGTACTTTTGGAACACCAATGGGCATATTAGATTAATATTATTAAATTTAAGTAAGAAAACTACACTTTAATATGGAAACGTAAGAATGGAAGAGAAAGAAAGAATCCGCAGTTTATTGTCTTCATTTTTTTTTTTCTTATTCTATATGAATACTATAGATTCTATTAATACGTAGATTGAAATAATACATATAAGGAAGGTAAGACAGATTGAATAAAGAAAAAGGAATCGGTGATTGGAATGATAAACAAAGAGGGATAGGGATCTATTCTTCGTTTTTTCCAAATAGGCCAAGCTACCCATTGCATATTGGCACTTATCGAGTATAGAATAGATCTGCTTCTCTTTCTTCTTACGAACAGAATTGGCTTCTTATTTTTAATGGAATGAAATAAATATTCACGCTTTCTGACACAGAATCCCCTAGAGGGGTTAGGTACATAGGATATAGATAGTCTTTTCCAATGCGATAAAATAAAGGGACATCGTGTCTATTTTTCTTTGCTAAAGGGGTATTTCCATGGGTTTGCCTTGGTATCGTGTTCATACTGTTGTATTGAATGATCCGGGTCGATTGCTTTCGGTGCATATAATGCACACAGCTTTAGTTTCTGGTTGGGCCGGCTCGATGGCTTTATATGAATTAGCGGTTTTTGATCCCTCTGATCCTGTTCTGGATCCAATGTGGAGACAAGGTATGTTCGTAATTCCCTTCATGACTCGTTTAGGAATAACCAATTCGTGGGGTGGTTGGAGTATTTCAGGAGGAACTGTAACGAATCCGGGTATTTGGAGTTATGAAGGTGTGGCAGGTGCGCATATTGTGTTTTCTGGCTTGTGTTTCTTGGCAGCTATCTGGCATTGGGTATATTGGGACCTAGAAATATTCTGTGATGAGCGGACAGGAAAACCCTCTTTGGATTTGCCCAAGATCTTTGGAATTCATTTATTTCTTGCAGGGGTGGCTTGCTTTGGCTTTGGCGCATTTCATGTAACGGGTTTGTATGGTCCTGGGATATGGGTGTCCGATCCTTATGGACTAACTGGAAAAGTACAAGCTGTAAATCCAGCGTGGGGTGTAGAAGGTTTTGATCCTTTTGTTCCGGGGGGAATAGCTTCTCATCATATTGCTGCGGGTACATTGGGCATATTAGCGGGCCTATTCCATCTTAGTGTCCGTCCGCCTCAACGTCTATACAAAGGATTACGTATGGGCAATATTGAAACTGTACTTTCCAGTAGTATCGCTGCTGTTTTTTTTGCAGCTTTCGTAGTTGCCGGAACTATGTGGTATGGGTCAGCAACTACCCCAATCGAATTATTTGGGCCTACTCGTTATCAGTGGGATCAGGGATACTTTCAGCAAGAAATATATCGAAGAGTTAGCGATGGGTTAGCCGAAAATCTTAGTTTATCAGAAGCTTGGTCTAAAATTCCCGAAAAATTAGCCTTTTATGATTATATTGGTAATAATCCGGCAAAGGGGGGATTATTCAGAGCAGGCTCAATGGACAACGGGGATGGAATAGCTGTTGGATGGTTAGGACATCCCGTCTTTAGAGATAAAGAAGGACGCGAGCTTTTTGTACGCCGTATGCCTACTTTTTTTGAAACATTTCCGGTTGTTTTGGTAGATGAAGAGGGAATTGTGAGAGCGGACGTTCCTTTTAGAAGAGCAGAATCCAAATATAGTGTTGAACAAGTAGGTGTAACGGTGGAGTTCTATGGTGGCGAACTTAATGGAGTAAGTTATTCTGATCCTGCTACTGTAAAAAAATATGCGAGGCGTTCCCAATTAGGGGAAATTTTTGAATTAGATCGGGCTACTTTGAAATCGGATGGTGTTTTTCGCAGCAGTCCAAGGGGTTGGTTCACTTTTGGTCATGCTACCTTTGCTTTGCTCTTCTTTTTCGGACACATTTGGCATGGCGCTAGAACCTTGTTCCGAGATGTTTTTGCTGGTATTGATCCAGACTTGGATGCTCAAGTGGAATTTGGAACATTCCAAAAAGTTGGAGATCCAACTACAAGGAGACAAGCAGTCTGATACCACATTGCTATGGTATCTTTCATCTCTCTTTTTTGATTTGACATGGGAAACATCTCCCATCCTTTCTTTGACTCTTTTTCTTTCTTTATCTTTATATGGGAAAAGATCCCAAATGACAAATGAATAGGTGTGGAAGTTATAATTGTAAATAAACCACGATCGAATCTATGGAAGCATTGGTTTATACGTTCCTTTTAGTTTCGACTTTAGGGATAATTTTTTTCGCTATCTTCTTCCGAGAACCACCTAAGGTTCCGACTAAAAAAATGAAATAATTTCATTGAAGTAAGAAGTCTCCCAGATGGGGAGACTTCTTACTTCAATTAGTCCCCGTGTTCTTCGAATGGATCTCTTAATTGTTGAGAGGGTTGCCCAAACGCGGTATATAAGGCATACCCAGTAAAGCTTACAAGTAAACCAGATATGGAGATGGCGACTAAAGTTGCTGTTTCCATTTTTATAGAATTTCAAGATTACAATGGATCTACGAAAAGATCTTGTATTTACAACTACAACGGAATAGTATACAAAGTCAACACCAATGATTAAATAGAATTTATGGCTACACAAACCGTTGAAGATAGTTCTAGACCTGGGCCAAGACGAACTCGCGTAGGTAGTTTATTGAAACCCTTGAATTCGGAATATGGGAAAGTAGCTCCGGGTTGGGGGACTACTCCTTTTATGGGGGTCGCAATGGCTTTATTCGCGATATTCCTATCTATCATTTTAGAAATTTATAATTCTTCTGTTTTACTGGACGGAATTTTAATGAATTAGGTTTCTACTAACTAAAACTACGAAGTCATTGTTTTTCCATCCAAAAAAGCCTTTCTACTTTAAGCTATACATTTCTAGACATTCTGGTAGTTCGACCGTGGAATTTTTTTGTTTTGGTATCTCTGGAATATGAGTGTGTGACTTGTTAGAATGGATCCTATTGATAATACATAGAAAGGGCCTGTTATCTCTATCAAGATGATTCTAATTCGTCGGATATTTTTTATTCTAGTATCTGGAACACGAAATAGATAGAGTGGATCAAGAAAAAAAATGGAACTATGATTCATACTCACTATTCAGACCTCGCAACCAGACTGAAAAAAATTCAAGTAGTTTTTAATAAAAAAAGAAATTTTCTTCCTTCCAATTTTGTTTGCCCAAAAGACAACTTTTTTTTCTCTCGATTTTGTCGAGTTATTACACGGATTCAATAAATGATCATCAAGCGGTTCTTATTCGAAGAACCCTTGCCTTTTGGTTAGCTTGAGACTCAATCATCGTGGCTCTAGTATGAATCTAAGGTTTTAATTGAACTGATTCATAGGATCGCAACAAGATAATTTCTATCAGAAAACTACTAGAATTTTTGCTTTATTTATTTACTAGTAAAACAAGAGTAAATCTGCATTACGCAAAAAAAAAAAGAAATCCAAAATAGGGAAGAGAAAAGTCAAGAAGCCTCTAATGACCAACATAAGGGAAAGAAAGAAAGACAGATGAGCCAACTTGAGATTTTTTGGCATTATCATCACAAAGAATAAGTTCTGGATTTTTCTTATTTCATATCTTCAAGGCAAATCGACCCAATCCAGTGGCTGATGAAGTTTTGAACCTTTTTTTTTTCTAATATCCGTTGAAAATTTGTGTGTTTCTGCTTGAGCCGTACGAGATGAAATTTTCATATACGGTTCTCGGAGGGGGACTCGGGTTAGTTACCTATCTCAATAAAGTATATGATTGGTTTGAGGAACGTCTTGAGATTCAGGCAATTGCGGATGATATAACTAGTAAATATGTTCCTCCTCATGTCAACATATTTTATTGTTTAGGGGGAATTACACTTACTTGTTTTCTAGTACAAGTCGCTACCGGTTTTGCTATGACTTTTTACTACCGCCCAACCGTTACAGAGGCTTTTTCCTCGGTTCAATACATAATGACCGAGGCCAACTTTGGTTGGTTAATCCGATCAGTTCATCGATGGTCAGCAAGTATGATGGTTCTAATGATGATCCTGCACGTATTTCGTGTGTATCTCACAGGTGGATTTAAAAAACCCCGCGAATTAACTTGGGTGACAGGTGTGGTTTTGGGTGTATTGACTGCATCGTTTGGTGTAACTGGTTATTCTTTGCCTTGGGATCAAATTGGTTATTGGGCAGTCAAAATTGTGACAGGTGTACCTGAAGCGATTCCGGTAATAGGATCGCCTTTAGTGGAGTTATTACGTGGAAGTGCTAGTGTGGGCCAATCCACTTTGACTCGTTTTTATAGTTTACATACCTTTGTACTGCCTCTGCTTACTGCCGTATTTATGTTAATGCACTTTCCAATGATACGTAAGCAAGGTATTTCGGGTCCTTTATAGGGAAGCCATATCATAGAGAAAGATAATTCTAATTTTCATATATCATATCGGGTAGGTTGTGGTATTTCATTGCTACAAACATGGGTTATTGTAAAATAAGACATGTCATTTGGATACTTTTCTTCAACTCCGAAGTATTTTGATACAAATAGTTGAAGTTCATTTTATGAAAGAAAATAAGGCGGATTATGGGAGTGTGTGACTTGAATTATTGATTTGGCCATGCAGATAAAGAATTGGATCTGCCACATTAGAATTCACAACCAAAGGTGTCTCCGCATCCAATCAACACGTAAGTCCCCTATCTAGGAAGGATAGGCTGGTTCACTTGAGGAGAATATTTTCTATGATCATACCCCAACCATGTCATCCATGAACAGGCTCCGTAAGATCCCATAGAGTAGAAATAGAATAAGTCATGTGACATGATCCAATTCTCTATTTATTACACTTACTTTTTTTATTATAGTATGGAAATGCATTCATTTTCTTTGCATCGATTGCGATCCGCAATACTATCGGAGTAAAAGAAGGTATCTAAAGAAGAACGTAGGCTAGACTTTTTGATTTTTTATTAGTAACAAGTAAATACTTTGTTTGGACGTAAGAAACTTGCGATATTGAGGGGATAAACACCAACTAATCAAGAGACATGAGACAATCCACAAAGCAATTGATCATGATCAAATTTGCAAGCCAACTTGGATATTGAGCATTTACCCATAAGAATAAGATTCTTTTCAATAAAATAAGTAGTTGTAGGTGCAACTTCGGAAAAGAGAATCTGATAAAGCTTTTCTTACCTAGAGTCATTGAGTCATTATATACCTTATTCTATTATGGATCTTCCACGGTCTTTTTTCTTTCATTCTTGCTCGAGCCGGATGATGAAAAATTCTCATGTCCGGTTCCTTTGGGGGATGGATCCTAAAGAATTCACCTATCCCAATAACAAAGAAACCTGACTTAAATGATCCTGTATTAAGAGCAAAATTAGCTAAAGGGATGGGACATAATTATTACGGGGAACCCGCCTGGCCCAACGATCTTTTATATATTTTTCCAGTAGTAATTCTAGGTACTATTGCATGTAATGTAGGTTTAGCGGTTCTCGAGCCGTCAATGATTGGTGAACCGGCGGATCCGTTTGCAACTCCTCTGGAAATATTACCCGAGTGGTACTTCTTTCCCGTCTTTCAAATACTCCGTACAGTACCCAATAAGTTATTGGGCGTTCTCTTAATGGTTTCTGTGCCAACGGGCTTATTGACAGTACCCTTTCTAGAGAATGTCAATAAATTCCAAAATCCATTTCGTCGCCCAGTAGCTACGACCGTTTTTTTAATCGGTACTGCAGTAGCTCTTTGGTTAGGTATTGGAGCAACATTACCCATTGAAAAATCCTTAACTTTAGGTCTTTTTTAGGGATTTTTCAGGTTGATTCATTCAACCGTGAAGTACCGTGCATAGGTATCTAGGAAATAGTTACTTCCAAGTGAATCTTCCCTAGATACCTAAAATCCATTTTATTATGATCCATTTCGCGAAAATATAGATTGTGCCAAAGATGCAAAATTGTTTTCTTTTTTCTTTTTATTCTAACTCGAAAAAGAAGAAGAGGAAAAAATTGCAATGGATTTAAAACGAGAACTTATTCTTAGGTAAATCGATTGGGAGATGCTTCTCTAGAGTGTCCCATATCTGTTTTCCATCTTCCATACGAAAACTGTCAATTCTCATAAGATCTTCTTCAGTCTTACTCAAAAGGTCCAATAGTGTATGTATATTGGCCCTTTTGAGACAATTATACGTTCTAGAAGGCAATTCTAATTGATCAATAAAAATACAATTCAATGGAATTCCTTTTTTGTTTTTCTTTAGATTAGTTAATCTTTTTTGAAAGGTTAAAAGGGGTGGAGTAAACCTGTTTTTATTTTCTTCGAAACTAGTGCCCTCTTCCTCCGCGTGTAGAAAAGGAAGAAATAAATCAATCAAATTACGAGAAGCCTCATAAAGCGCTTCCTTAGGGGTTAAACTTCCATTCGTCCATATTTCTAGAAAAAGTATCTCGTGTTTTTCATTTCCATTCCCACAAGAAAAAATACTATAATTCACATTTCGAACAGGCATGGATACAGCATCTATGGGATAACTTCCATCTTGAGAGTTCTTTCTGAGTTCCGTGTGATATCCGCGATCTCTCTTGATCTGTAACTCAATACAGAAATCAATGGGCTCTGTCAAGTTAGCTATAGGTTGTGCCGTATCAACGATCTCTACGGAAGGTGGTAAGATGATATCTTGAGCAGTTATGTATCTAGGACCTTTGACGCAAATTGATGCGTCTCTAACTCCATAGAGATTACTTCTCAATACAATTTCTTTCAAATTTAGTAAAATTTCTTGTACGGATTCTTCAATACCAGCTATTGTAGAATATTCGTGTGGCACGCTCCCAAATTTTGCACGTGTGATACATGTTCCTTCTATTTCTCCAAGTAAAGCTCTTCGCAAGGCAATACCGACGGTATCCGCTTGACCTTTTCTAAGCGGGGACAAAATGAAACGACCATAATAAAGACGCTTACTATCTACTCTTGATTCAACACACTTCCACTGTAGTGTTTGAGTGGATCCTGCTACCTCCTCTCGAACCATAATAGACTAGTATTATTATTTGATCATTGAATCGTTTATTTCTCTTGAAAGCGTTTTAATTCTTTTACAGACGTCTTTTTTTAGGAGGTCGACATCCATTATGCGGCATAGGTGTTACATCGCGTATACAACTTAATCGTACACCACTTTTAGCAATGGCTCGTAATGCGGCATCTCTTCCACTACCAGCACCCTTTACCATAACTTCTGCTCGTTGCAAACCCACTGTACGAATAGCATCTACTGCTGTTCTTTGACCAGCATAGGGTGATGCTTTTCTTGAGCTTTTGAATCCACAAGTACCCGCGGAGGACCAGAAAACCACCCGACCTTGCGGGTCTGTAACAGTTATAATGGTATTGTTGAAACTAGCTTGAACATGAATAACTCCTTTTGTTATTCTACGTGCACTTTTCCGTAAACTAAAACGCGCATTCCTACGCAAACCAATACGCACTCTCCTACGTGAACCAATTTTTGGTATAGCTTTTGTCATATTTTATTATCTCATAAATATGAGTTAGAAATAACAAAAAGAAAAAAAGATACAAAGATATCCGTTTCAGGGTAAAATATATCCTTTACTTTAATTATTAATTATTTTATTTGGAATTTGGACGTTTCCGCGGGTACTTTTTTTACTTTTTAGAAAGTAAAGTTCTTTTTCGAAAGATTACCCCTGCCTTTGTTTATGCTTCGGATTGGAACAAATGACTCTAATTCGTCCACGCCTACGAATCAGTCGACATTTTGTACAAATTTTACGAACGGAAGCTCTTATTTTCATATTTCCTTATTCCTTTCTTAAACTATGAATCTAATCTTTGGGAAAAAATAAGTCTCTTCGCTTGAATTTTGGAACTTTGAATTTATTACCCTAGAAAAAAGAAAAACCTAATCCTTTGAATCTTTGGTATCCTTCAAATCTTCGGTATCCTTCGAGTCTTCGGTACGCTTCGAATCCTTATGGGGAAGTCTATAAATTATACGTCCTTTGCTTGAATCATAACGACTTACTTCAATTTTGACCCTATCCCCCATCAGTATTCGTATAGAACTAGACCGGATCTTTCCTGAAATATAGCCCAGGATGATGGTGTCATTCTCTAGGCGAACGCGGAACATTCCGTTGGGTAGGGCTTCCGTAACTAAACCTTCGAAAGTGACTTTTGCTTCTCTCGGGTTTTTTTTTTCTCTGCTATTTTTTTTTTCTGTCATATTTTTTTTCTCCTATTTTTCTATTTTGATTTTCAAATAAAAAAAAACGTTGTATTTTTATTTGAAAAATAGGAAGTTCGAGATAGAATTCGAGTACTATAGGAGGGGCGATTACCATATATAACATAAGACTTCTCCCCCAATTCTGTTTAGTCGAGCTTCTCGATCTGTCATTATACCTCGAGAAGTAGAAAGAATAGCAATTCCCATTCCGCCCAAAACTTTAGGAATTCCTTGATAGTTGGCATAAATTCGTAAGCCGGGTCGGCTGATACGCTTTAAAAAGGTTCTAGTTCTATATATTCCTTTTCTAGTCTTTCTCTTTTGATGTCGCAAAGTTGAAACCAAGAAATATCTGTTACTTTCCTGATGTTTCCGAACACTTTCAATAAAACCCTCTCGTAGAAGTATTTTAACAATGTTTTCGGTAATATTTGTAGATACTACTCGAACTGTTCCTTTTTTATTCATGTCCGCGTTTCTTATAGAGGTTAGTAAATCAGCAATAGTGTCCTTGCCCATAAGACTCTAATTCTAGGTTCCTCCTAATTTTTCTATAATCAACATGTTTTCTTTTTTTTTCTTTTACTTTTGGATTTTAAAGCATATACGTGAGACATAATCTACTAATTTTTTCTTTGATCTATATCTCGCCTACTAGTATTTATAATACTTCAGGAGCTAATGAAACTATTTTAGTAAAATTCAATTCTCTCAATTCCTCGGCGATCGCGCCAAAAACTCGAGTTCCTTTTGGATTTCCTTTTTGATCAATGATAACCGCTGCATTGTCATCATAGCGTATTATTATACCGTCTTCGCATTTGAACTCTTTACATGTACGTACAATTACAGCTCGAATTACTTCGGATCTTTCTAGAGGCATTTGGGGCACTGCGTCTTTGATTACAGCAACAATAACATCACCAATACGAGCATATCGCTGATTACTAGCAGCTCCTATGACTCGAATACACATCAATTTTCGAGCTCCACTGTTATCTGCTACATTTAAAAGGGTCTGAGGTTGAATCATATTATTTTGATTTCAATTTGTTATTTCTATGCAAAAGGATGAAAGAAATATTGTCTTTCCAGAAAAAAAACCTGGTTTTTTTTATCTTCAATACTCCTTTTTTGGGATGCTATATCTCTAATCGAAGAAATTGACTTCGTATGGGCATTTTACTGGCAGCTATGGAGATAGCTGCTCTAGCTACAGTTTCAGATACTCCGCCCATTTCATAAAGTATTCGACCTGGTTTAACAACGGCTACCCAATATTCGGGGGATCCCTTTCCTGAGCCCATACGTGTTTCCGTGGGTCTTAGTGTAACCGGTTTGTCGGGAAATATACGTACCCATATTTTTCCACCACGACGTGCATATCGTGTCATTGCTCTTCGTCCTGCTTCTATCTGTCTCGACGTGATCCAAGCGGGTTCAAGTGCTTGCAGAGCATATCTACCAAAACAAATACGATTGCCTCGGCAGGATTTTCCCTTCATTCTTCCTCTATGTTGTTTACGAAATCTGGTTCTTTTGGGGTTATAGTCGATGGTTCTTTCTTAGTTCCATCTCTACTGCAAAACTGGACATGAGAGTTTCTTCTCATCCAGCTCCTCGCGAATGAAATGAGAAAGCGTGCAAATTTCTCTAATTCCATAATATTTTGGAATATTATGGATAGATGCACATTAATAGATAATAGAAAAAGTTAGGGTTTTTTTAATATTGAATATTGAATTTGTTAAAATAGAAAAATATATAGTCAAGAAAGAAGATCTAGAATATATCTAGATGTGTGTGTCTATTTATCTATATTCTATATTTATAGATAATGTAATCTTTCTTAAAAAAAAATCTCCTTATTTCGACTCTTATTGAATCGCGGGAAAGTATTCTAATTCAATAAAGATTTCGCGGGCGAATATTTACTCTTTCCTGTCTTATTTGTTAATTTATAACCTTACCAAATAAGGCAATTTTTTTGGTTTGTTCCGCCATCCCACCCAATGAAGTCTTAGGATTCTTTTCAATAAAATCCTATGCAGTCATAGGTTCTGTCGTTCCCACTACTTCTCCTTTAATGGTTAGGTCTGAATCCCACAATGGAGCTTTCCAAAAATTTCTTTCCGAGTCAATTTTCTCAGTTTTATTAACCCGGGCCGCTCTTTATTTTATTATTGCTTAAAATTTCTATTTTTTGTTTCAAGTTACGATTTCGAATTCTCTGTTATTTTTATTATATTGATGCTTTATCACATTGCCTTTTATGATGTAACTCATAGACCATACATATTGGAATCCTATATCTTTCTTATTCTTCTTCCTTCTTTCTATCATCCCTCCTTTTATCCACATCCCTTTAGTTTTGCTTCACAACCTAGAATCCGTTTTCTTTTTTAGAGAAAAAATTGCAGTTGCTACAACTATATGATAGATCTACTCATTTATGATAGATGTATTTATTCATATAGTGACTGTTTCTTAGTTAGGATCTCGACAATACGAAGCAATAGGTTGGTTATTAGTTAATTTTCTATAATTACTAAGTTTTTTCTTTTTCTATTTATAGTAGGGTTCAGTCAATTTTTTTTGAATCTCCATTTTTGACTCTAAAGAAAAAACTAACGAGTCACACACTAAGCATAGCAATTATATTAAAAGATTTATCAATTTTCATTAAATCTTATAGAAAGAGGTAGAATTGCTTCTTTTTTTTCAGGGATTTCAGGAAAAATAAGGCTCTTGTCATTTTTTATTCTATCACTGAACAGAATGGGAAGACAAGGCTAGTTATTCTTCGTCTACGAATATCCAAATTTTTACACCTAATACTCCATAGATAGTTCGAATTGGATAGCAGCAATAATCAATTTTAGCGCGAATTGTTTGGAGGGGAAGTCTACCCTTTTTGATGCATTCGGCACGTGCAATTTCTTTCCCTGCGAGACGACCTGCAATTTTTACTTTTACCCCCCTTATATCTGCTTTTTTAGTTAATTCAATGGCTTTTTTCATTGCCTTTCGGAATGAAACTCTATTTTTTAATTGGAAAGCTATATATTCTGCAAGAATGTTAGGTTGTCTATAAGGTTCTTTAACTTTTTCAATAGCAATATTAAGTCTCTGGTTTACAGAATTAACTTCCTTTTGTAGATCTTTCTCTAATTCTTCGATTGCTCCTTTTTTCTTTAATAAGTTGGGGAATCCAATATGGATTATGACGTGGATCGTATCGATTTCTTTTTGAATTTCTATACGTGTAATTACTTCAGAACTTGAGCCTGAGTCCATTTTTCTATTATGTGTAATTACTTCGGAACTTGAGTCTGATTCTATTTTTCTATTCGAGCCTTTTTTCCTATTCTTTTGTATATAGTTCTTGATACAATTCCGTATTTTTTTATCTTCCTGTAGACCTTCAGAATAATTTTTTGGTTGTGCGAACCAAAAGGAATGGTGATTTTGGGTTGTACCAAGTCTGAAACCGAGTGGATTTATTTTTTGTCCCATATTTTTCTATTCTATTTTTTTTTTACTGGGAATCGAAATCTAAGATGGATCTAAAGATTATTTAGATTTCTTTACTATATTTAGTACAATTGTTATATGACACATGGTTTTTTTTATGGGACAACTACGTCCTCGAGCTCGAGGTCTTAATTTTTTCATGATAGTACTCCTACTGACTTCGGCTTTAGTGATGAATAAATTCGCTTTGTCGAAATCCCTATAATGAGTAGCATTTGCTGCTGCCGAATAAACCAACTTTAGGATGGGATAAGATGCTCGATAAGGCATGAGGTTCAGTATCATAACAGTTTCCTCGTAGTAACGCCAGCGAATCTCATCAAGAACTCTTTGTGCTTTGAAAACAGACATATGGATGCGTTTTTGTGCTTTGAAAACCCGTTCGAACTTAAGTAGACGATCGGTTGGAACTTTCCTTGCGAGTTTCCTTAGCCCACTCTTCTTCTTCTTTATCCTAGGGGTATACTTTACCAGTTTGAAACTTGTCATAAATAAGGTTATTCCCCGGGTTATTCCCCGCCTACCTTTGTTTTTTTTTTATTTTGAATCTTTCTATTCTGAATTCAGTTAACGACGAGATTTAGTATCTTTTCTTGCACTTTCATAACTCGTGAAATGCCGAGTAGGCACGAATTCCCCCAATTTGCGACCTACCATAGGATTTGTTATGTAAATAGGTATATGTTCCTTTCCATTATGAATCGCGATTGTATGGCCAACCATTGCGGGTAGAATGCTAGATGCCCGGGACCACGTTACTATTGTTTCTTTCTCCTCCTTCATATTGACCTTTTCGATTTTTGCCAATAAATGATGAGCTACAAAAGGATTCGTTTTTTTTCGTGTCACAGCTGATTACTCCTTTTTTCCATTTTAAAGAGTGGCATTCTATGTCCAATATCTCGATCGAAGTATGGAGGTCAGAATAAATAGAATAATGATGAATGGAAAAAAGAGAAAAATCCTTTAGCTGGATAAGGGGCGGATGTAGCCAAGTGGATCAAGGCAGTGGATTGTGAATCCACCATGCGCGGGTTCAATTCCCGTCGTTCGCCCATCGCATTATTGCAAATTCCAAAAATGCAATTTTCCATATTCCTAGTTACGTATTTACTTACGGCGACGAAGAATAAAACTATCACTATATTTTTTCCTTTTCCTAGTTCTTCTTCCAAGCGCAGGATAACCCCAAGGGGTTGTGGGTTTTTTTCTACCAATGGGGGCTTTCCCTTCACCGCCCCCATGGGGGTGGTCCACAGGGTTCATAACTACCCCTCTTACTACGGGGCGTTTACCTAGCCAACACTTAGATCCGGCTCTACCCAAACTTTTTTGGTTCACCCCAACATTACCCACTTGTCCGACTGTTGCTAAGCAATTTTGGGATACCAAACGGACCTCCCCAGATGGTAATCTTAAAGTGGCCGATTTACCCTCTTTTGCAATCAGTTTCGCTACAGCACCTGCTGCTCTAGCTAATTGCCCACCCCTTCCACGTGTGATTTCTATGTTATGTATGGCCGTGCCTAAGGGCATATCGGTTGAAGTAGATTCTTCTTTTCTCTCAAAAAACCCCTTCCCAAACTGTACAAGCTTCTTCCAAAGCATACAGCTTTCTAGATGTATATGACGATCTCTAGACAGATGGATCTTATATGAATCGTATGATGAAGTACCACATGAGTGGATATATAGGAAAGGAATCCAAATCTGCCGAATCGCTCATGTTATGATCTTCTACATCCTAGGTCTCCGCGTTCCGTCATCTGGCTTATGTTCTTCATGTAGCATTCAGATCGAATGACTCTATGAAATTACGTCGATACTTCCACATATTATGGGTAACGTAGGAGACATCCCTATTTTCCCCGGGGGGTCTTAATTACCACTGCTTAGCTTTCAATTCGCCTCTGACCATCAAATTAAATGTGAATAACCCGTCCTCCTCTCTTTGAAACAAGGGGCGCTTCCGGTTCTGTGCGTGCTTCAAACAATTTTGTCTTCTCCATATTACCATATCTCTAGAGTCAATAATTTTCTATGAGGAACTACTGAACTCAATCACTTGCTGCCGTTACTCAACAGTTTTCTGTTGAGGTCTATCCCGTAGAGGTAGTCAAATTGGATCAGTGATCGATTTCTAGGTTTCGTCGTAAACCTAATTGGTTACTTCCAATTACGTAAATCAATAGTTCAAACCGCACTCAAAGGTAGGGCATTTCCCATTGATATAGGAACTTTTGTACCAGAAACAATAGTATCTCCAATTATAGCCCCTCTGGGATGTAAAATATATCTCTTCTCACCATCCCCATAGTGTATGAGACAAATGTATGCATTTCGATTAGGGTCGTATTCTATGGTTACGATTCTACCAGATATGTCTTTTTGATTCCGTCGAAAATCGATTTTACGGTATAGGCGCTTATGACCTCCCCCTCTATGCCTTGCGGTAATGATTCCTCTGGAATTACGACCTTTACCACAACGGTGCCGTCCATGGATCAAATTATTTCGTGGATTGGATTTCACTTGCCTGTCTACGGTTCCCTTGCGTGTGCTCGGGATAGGTGTTTTGTATAAATGTTTCGCCGTATTATTAAGTATTCTCCTTTAGTTTTTTTCTCTATCTAGAAGTGGAATAGAATAACCCGGTTGAAGGGTAATGATCATACGTCTGTAATGCATTGTATGTCCCAGAATAGGTCCCATTCTTCTACCCTTTCCGGGTAGTCGATGGCTATTCACAGCTACTACCTTAACACCAAAGAAGAGTTCGACCCAATGCTTTATTTCTGTCTTAGTGAATCCCGATTCGACATTAAAAGTATATTGATTCTTTCCCAATAAACGAAGACTTTTTTCTGTAAATACTGCGTATTTGATTCCATCCATAAATCGACTTTCCCTCCTATGCTCTGAGTTCCAGTATCGATAAGAATTCGAGTTCTTATTGTTCTTATGTTATGGTATGAATATACCATACCAATTCGTTATGTATGGATGATGGATGAGATTCCATGGATAGAGAGCCAGTTCCAATAGACTTATGGAACGTTCCCGTTCGCGTGCATCCAGCAGGAATTGAACCCGCAAATTTACCAATTATGAGTTGGGCGCTTTAACCATTCAGCCATGGATGCTTAACAGGGATCATCGTACATCGTAAATAACCAATTTTCATATAGAAAGACATATCATAGAAAAATGAAATCGAAAATATTCGGAGATGGCAAATATTCGGAGATGACTATGAAAACACCTCTCTGGATCCTCGAATTGAAAGAGAGATTGAGAGGGATCAAGAATCCTAATTCTCGCTATTTGGAATGGATCCAATTCTATTGAGTCTGACTCATAGTGATCATTTCTCTTTAGCAAAGAATGACCTTGGTTATCAAAGGATTGAACAACCGGGATCCATTTACTTATGATACCTAGTTGACATTGATAACAAGGATCTAATGAATTATGAGTTTAATAGATCCTCTTTAGCAGAAAGACGTATATTCCTTGCTCATTATCAGACAATCACTTATTCCCAAACCTCGTGTGGGGCTAATCGTTTTCATTTACCATCTCATGGAAAACCCTTTTCGTTCCGCTTAGCCCTATCGGGTATTTTAGTGATAGGTTCTATAGGAACTGGACGATCCTATTTGGTCAAATACCTAACGAAAAATTCCTATTTTCCTTTCATTAAGGTACGAGGGCTTCTTATTCCACAAGAACGAAAGCACCTTTTCATTCTTTCATATACTAGGGGTTTTTACTTGGAAAAGACAATGTTCCATACTAAAGGATTCGGGTCCATAACCACGAGTTCCAGTGCACTAGATCTTGTAGCACTTAGCAACGAGGCCCTATCCATTAGTATTCCACATAAGAAATCCATTATAGAAACTAATACAATTAGATTGGCTCTTCATAGACAAACTTGGGGTTTGCGAGCCAAGGTAAGACCGGCTCGGGATCATGGGACCCTTTTCTATCAGATAGGAGGGGCTCTTGTACAAAATAGACTTCTAAGTAATAACCCCATAGAATCTATCTATATAAAGATAAAGAGGCAATCGTGTCAGGAAGCGGGTTTTTCTTTGGCCAAAGGGTACTTCGAACTTGGAACGAGCATGAAGAGATTAACGAGACTTCTTTCTCTTTTGAGTTTTTATGGCGGACCGGTCGCGCAAGATCTTTGGTCTTCCCCCGGAACCGATGAAAAAAAGTGGGTCGCTTCTTATGGACTCGCTCAGAATGATTCTTCTCTATCTATAGTTCATGGCCTATTAGAAGTAGAAGGTGCTCTGGTGCAATCCTTACCGACAGAAAAAGATTGCAGTCAGGTTGATAATAATCGAGTGCCATTACTTCGTCGGTCCGAACCAAGGAATCCGTTAGAAATGTTTTGAAATGGATATTGTTCTCTCTTTGATCAGGGATTGCTATATGAAAAGAAGTGGAGTTTGAAAAAGGGAACGGAATGGTCAAACCGGAACTGCTAGAGGAACGAATTTTCAATAGCATAACTTGGGCTCCTAGAATATGGCGCCCTTGGGACAATCTATTTGATTGCAGGGTTTTGTTCCGAAGCAAAGATATCCGCGGAGGCCGGTTCGTTCGTCCTATTCTGATATTCAGGACCAAGAGGTACTGGATTCTCTTTCGGATAGGCCCTGAAAGGAGAAGAAAGGCTGAAATGCCAACGGACCTCTGTCTATTCTCTAATTCACCCGATCCGATAGTACCCGTTTTTGGAACGTCCAGTGCCAAAGTCACTGAATGGGTAAGTCACCAATCCAAT